GCTGGCGTAGCTTAAGCCAAAGCATAACACTGAAGATGTTAAGACGAACCCTAGAAAGTTCCGCAGGCACAAAGGCTTGGTCCTGACTTTACTATCAGCTTTAACCCAATTTATACATGCAAGTTTCCGCACCCCTGTGAGAATGCCCTCAATCCCCCGCCCGGGGACGAGGAGCAGGCATCAGGCACAGCCTTCCCCAAGCTAGCCCAAGACGCCTTGCTACGCCACACCCCTAAGGGACTTCAGCAGTAATAAACATTAAGCCATTAGTGAAAACTTGACTTAGTTAAAGTTAAGAGGGTCGGTAAAATTCGTGCCAGCCACCGCGGTTATACGAAAGACCCTAGTTGATAGGTGCGGCGTAAGGGTGGTTAAGGAAATAAAATAATAAAGCTAAAGATTTCCCAAACTGTCATACGCCCACGGAAACACGAAACCCAAGTACGAAAGTAGCTTTAAACTAATACACCTGACCCCACGAAAGCTAAGATACAAACTGGGATTAGATACCCCACTATGCTTAGCGCTAAACCCAGATGGTAAACTACAAATGCATCCGCCAGGGTACTACGAGCACAGCTTAAAACCCAAAGGACTTGGCGGTGTCTCAGACCCACCTAGAGGAGCCTGTTCTAGAACCGATAATCCCCGATAAACCTCACCACTTCTAGCCCTGCCCGCCTATATACCGCCGTCGTCAGCTTACCCTGTGAAGGCCTAGCAGTAAGCAAAATGGATTCACCCAAAAACGTCAGGTCGAGGTGTAGCGTACGAAGTGGATAGAAATGGGCTACATTTTCTATAGATAGAATATACGAATAGCACCCTGAAACAAGTGCTTAAAGGTGGATTTAGCAGTAAAAAGCAAATAGAGAGTCCTTTTGAATTAGGCTCTGAGACGCGCACACACCGCCCGTCACTCTCCCCCAGACTACCAACTAATAATTCATAATAACAGAATCACCTACACGGGGAGGCAAGTCGTAACATGGTAAGTGTACCGGAAGGTGCACTTGGAATAATCAGAGCGTGGCTGAGATAGTCAAGCATCTCCCTTACACCGAGAAAACATCCATGCAAGTTGGATCGCCCTGAGCTAAACAGCTAGCTTAACCACTAAATTAACTATTATAATATTAAAAATATTAACAAAACCGCAAGACCACAAATCAAAACATTCTACCGCCCTAGTATGTGCGACAGAAAAGGCACGACTTAAAGCCATAGAAATAGTACCGCAAGGGAACGCTGAAAGAGAAATGAAATAACTCATTAAAGCACAATAAAGCAGAGACTAATCCTCGTACCTTTTGCATCATGATTTAGCCAGCCCCCCCGAGCAAAACGCATTTTAGTTCGAAGCCCCGAAACTAAGTGAGCTACCCCGAGACAGCCTATTAATTAGGGCCAACCCGTCTCTGTGGCAAAAGAGTGGGAAGATCTCCGGGTAGAGGTGACAGACCTACCGAACTTAGTTATAGCTGGTTGCCTAAGAAATGAATAAAAGTTCAGCTCCGCACTCCTTAACTCAAACTTTAAACCACGAGCCAAAAGAAATATGTGGAAGTTATTTATAAGGGGTACAGCCCTTATAAAACAGGACACAACCTCATCAGGAGGTTAAAGATTATATTAAATAAGATAACTGCTTTAGTGGGCCTAAAAGCAGCCACCTAAATAGAAAGCGTTAAAGCTCCGACAGAATCAAAATCCATTATCTAAATACTAAATCTAAAACCCCTAACATTATTAGGCCACTCCATGCCCCCATGGAAAAGATACTGCTAAAATGAGTAATAAGAAGGGGAACCCCTTCTCCAAAGCCTATGTGTATGCTAGATCGAACCCCCACTAGCAATTAACTGAACCCAAACCAAGAGGGAAATGTAATTATATCAAATATCAAGAAATACTTACATGCACTAATCATTAACCCCACACCGGAAGGCTATCAAGGAAAGACTAAAAGAAAAGGAAGGAACTCGGCAAACATAAGCCTCGCCTGTTTACCAAAAACATCGCCTCCTGCAAATTCAACGTATAGGAGGTCTTGCCTGCCCAGTGACAAGTTAAACGGCCGCGGTATTTTGACCGTGCGAAGGTAGCGCAATCACTTGTCTTTTAAATGAAGACCTGTATGAATGGTGGAACGAGGGCTTAACTGTCTCCCCTTTCAAGTCAATGAAATTGATCTACCCGTGCAGAAGCGGGTATAAAAATACAAGACGAGAAGACCCTTTGGAGCTTAAGACAAAAGATCACCTACGTTAAGAACCTAAAACGTTAAACAAAATAGTAACTGATCCTAGTCTTCGGTTGGGGCGACCACGGGAGAAAATAGAGCTCCCACGAGGACTGGGGCACTCCCCCAAACCAAGAGAAACATCTCTAAGTATCAGAACCTCTGACCATTAAGACCCGGCAACCTGCCGATCAACGAACCAAGTTACCCTAGGGATAACAGCGCAATCCCCTTTCAGAGTCCATATCGACAAGGGGGTTTACGACCTCGATGTTGGATCAGGACATCCTAATGGTGCAGCCGCTATTAAGGGTTCGTTTGTTCAACGATTAAAGTCCTACGTGATCTGAGTTCAGACCGGAGCAATCCAGGTCAGTTTCTATCTATAATGCCACTATTCCTAGTACGAAAGGACCGGAAAAAGGGGGCCCCTGCTACCGGCACGCCCCACCCCAACTTAATGAAACCAACTAAATTAAGTAAAGGGAGGGCAGAACCCAAAAATCTAGATAAGATTATTAAGATGGCAGAGCCCGGTAATTGCAAAAGGCCTAAGCCCTTTATGCCGGGGGTTCAAATCCTCCTCTTAATTATGATAACCCTCCTAATTAACTTAATTAACCCCCTAGCCTATATTGTACCCGTATTACTCGCGGTGGCCTTCCTCACCCTAATTGAACGAAAAGTACTAGGATATATACAACTACGAAAAGGCCCCAACGTAGTTGGCCCCTATGGACTCCTACAACCAATTGCAGACGGCGTCAAACTATTTATTAAAGAGCCAATCCGCCCATCAACAGCCTCACCATTCCTATTCTTATTTACCCCCACACTAGCGCTTACACTAGCCATACTGCTATGAGCACCCATACCCATCCCTCACCCCCTAACAAACCTAAACCTAGGCATACTACTCATCTTAGCACTATCCAGTCTGGCAGTCTACGCTATTTTGGGCTCAGGCTGAGCCTCAAATTCAAAATACGCACTAATTGGAGCCCTCCGAGCAGTCGCACAAACTATCTCCTATGAAGTTAGCCTCGGTCTAATCCTCCTATCCATTATTATCTTTACCGGCGGATTTACCCTCCAAATATTTAACGCCACCCAAGAAGCAATCTGACTCCTTTTACCCGCTTGACCCCTCGCCGCCATGTGATATATCTCAACCCTAGCAGAAACAAACCGAGCCCCCTTCGACCTAACAGAAGGAGAATCTGAGCTTGTCTCAGGCTTTAATGTTGAATATGCTGGGGGACCCTTCGCCCTCTTCTTCCTAGCCGAATACGCCAATATCCTCCTAATAAATACACTATCAGCTATTCTATTCCTCGGAGCAAACCATATTCCAACTATTCCTGAAATAACATCCATTAATATCATAATAAAAGSTGCCCTTCTATCCATACTATTTCTATGAGTACGTGCCTCCTACCCCCGATTCCGATATGACCAACTAATACACCTGGTATGAAAAAATTTCCTACCCATAACCCTAGCCCTCATTMTATGACATGCCTCACTACCTATTGCACTAAACGGACTACCCCCCCAACTATAACCAAAGGAACTGTGCCTGAATGCCCAAGGACCACTTTGATAGAGTGAATCATGGAGGTTAAAATCCCCCCAGTTCCTTAGAAAGAAGGGACTCGAACCCATATTATGGAGATCAAAACTCCAAGTGCTCCCATTACACCACTTCCTAGTAAGATCAGMTAAATAAGCTTTTGGGCCCATACCCCAACAATGTAGGTTAAAATCCTTCTCTTACCAATGACCCCCTACATCATTATAATCTTATTATCAAGCCTAGGGCTAGGCACAGCCCTAACATTCATAACATCACACTGACTACTTGCCTGAATAGGACTAGAGATTAATACACTAGCAATTCTCCCTCTAATAGCCCAACACCACCACCCCCGAGCAGTAGAAGCCGCAACCAAATACTTCCTAGCCCAAGCAGCCGCCGCAGCAACAATTCTATTCGCAAGCACCATCAATGCCTGAACCACCGGAGAATGAAACATTCACTGCCTATCCAACCCAACCGCAACCACACTAATTACTATAGCACTGGCCTTAAAAGTGGGACTAGCCCCCATACACTTCTGAATGCCCCCCGTAATACAAGGACTAGACCTAACTACAGGTCTCATTATAGCCACATGACAAAAATTAGCACCCTTTGCACTAATTATTCAAATGGCACCCTTCACACAACCCCAACTACTAATAACCCTCGGACTACTATCTGTTATTATTGGGGGTTGGGGGGGCTTAAACCAAACCCAGCTCCGAAAAATTCTAGCGTACTCATCAATTGCCCACCTCGGGTGAATAGTCACAATTGTACAACTTAAGCCCCAACTAACAATACTTGCCTTAATTACATATATCATTATAACATCAGCAACATTCCTAACATTCAAATTAACCTCTTCAACAAAAATTAACTCATTAGCAATAAATTGAACGAAAGCCCCAATAATTACAGCCACCACCACCCTCGCCCTACTCTCCCTCGGAGGACTTCCCCCCCTAACAGGCTTCATACCAAAATGACTAATTATACAAGAACTTACCGCACAAGAACTCCCCCTCCTAGCAACTATCATAGCATTAACCGCCCTCCTGAGCCTATACTTCTATCTCCGTCTTTGTTACTCAATAACCCTAACAATTGCCCCCAACACTAACAACACCATCACCCCTTGACGCCTCCAAAACACACAAAACACAGCCCCCCTAACCATCTCCATAATCTCCACTTTAATGCTATTACCACTAACCCCTCTAGCCCAAGCATTAATCAACTAGAGACTTAGGATAACCTAGACCAAAAGCCTTCAAAGCTTTAAGCAGGAGTGAAAATCTCCTAGTCCCTGTATAAGACTTGCAGGACTCTACCCCACATCTTCTGAATGCAACCCAGACACTTTAATTAAGCTAAAGCCTTCCTAGATGAGAAGGCCTCGATCCTACAAACTCCTAGTTAACAGCTAGGTGCTCAAACCAGCGAGCATTCATCTACTTTCCCCGCCGACCTTAAAAGGCGGGGAAAGCCCCGGTCGGCTATTAGCCGGCATCTTCGGATTTGCAATCCGACGTGTTGTACACCACAGAGCTTGATAGAAAAAGGACTTAAACCTTCGTATATGGAGCTACAATCCACCGCCTAAACTCTCGGCCATCCTACCTGTGACAATCACCCGCTGATTCTTCTCAACCAACCACAAAGATATTGGCACCCTGTATTTAGTATTCGGTGCCTGAGCCGGAATAGTCGGCACAGCCCTCAGCCTCCTAATCCGAGCAGAGCTGGCCCAACCCGGAGCCCTCTTGGGCGACGACCAAATTTATAATGTTATCGTAACCGCCCATGCCTTCGTTATAATTTTCTTTATAGTAATACCCATCATGATTGGCGGCTTCGGAAACTGACTTGTACCCCTAATAATCGGGGCCCCAGACATGGCCTTTCCTCGCATGAATAACATGAGCTTTTGACTTCTACCCCCCTCCTTCCTGCTACTACTCGCCTCCTCTGGAGTAGAGGCTGGGGCCGGAACGGGGTGAACCGTATATCCCCCCCTCGCAGGGAATCTCGCACACGCAGGAGCCTCAGTAGACCTAACCATTTTCTCACTCCACCTCGCAGGTGTCTCCTCCATCCTTGGGGCTATTAATTTTATTACAACTATTATTAATATGAAACCCCCCGCCATCTCACAATATCAGACACCTCTATTTGTGTGAGCCGTTCTAATTACAGCTGTCCTACTCCTACTTTCCCTGCCGGTCTTAGCTGCTGGCATCACCATACTACTTACTGATCGAAACCTAAACACAACCTTCTTTGATCCGGCGGGAGGAGGAGACCCAATTCTATACCAACATCTATTCTGATTCTTCGGCCATCCAGAGTTATACATTTTTATTCTTCCTGGGTTCGGAATAATTTCCCATATTGTTGCTTACTATGCGGGAAAAAAGAAACCATTCGGATACATAGGAATAGTCTGAGCTATAATAGCCATCGGCATACTAGGTTTTATTGTATGAGCCCACCACATGTTTACGGTGGGAATAGATGTAGACACCCGAGCATATTTCACATCCGCCACAATAATTATTGCAATTCCAACCGGCGTTAAAGTATTTAGCTGGCTCGCAACCCTGCACGGAGGATCAATTAAATGAGAAACCCCAATGCTATGAGCTCTCGGATTCATTTTCTTATTTACCGTAGGGGGGCTCACCGGAATTGTACTAGCCAACTCGTCCCTAGACATTGTTCTACACGACACATATTATGTAGTGGCCCACTTCCACTATGTCCTCTCGATGGGCGCTGTTTTTGCTATCATGGGTGCCTTCGTCCACTGATTCCCTCTATTCACCGGATACACAATGCATGACACATGAACAAAAATTCATTTTGGCACAATATTCGTGGGCGTAAACCTTACATTTTTCCCTCAGCACTTCCTAGGTCTCGCCGGAATACCCCGACGATACTCAGACTACCCCGATGCGTACTCGCTATGAAACATTATTTCATCTATTGGCTCCCTTATCTCCCTAGTAGCAGTTATCATATTCTTATATATCCTATGAGAGGCTTTTACCTCTAAACGAGAAGTACTTTCAGTAGAGATAACACACACAAACGTGGAGTGACTGCACGGGTGCCCTCCACCATACCACACATTTGAAGAACCTGCCTTTGTACAGGTTCAAACACATTAGCGAGAAAGGAGGGAATTGAACCCCCATAAACTAGTTTCAAGCCAGCCACATAGCCACTCTGCCACTTTCTTCAATAAGATACTAGTAAAACGATTATTACATCGCCTTGTCAAGACAAAATTGTAGGTTTAAATCCTGCGTATCTTAAGCTACCAGCTTAATGGCACACCCCTCACAACTAGGATTCCAAGACGCGGCCTCACCTGTAATAGAAGAACTTCTGCACTTCCACGACCATGCCTTAATAATCGTTTTCCTAATTAGCACCCTAGTACTATATATTATTGTTGTAATGGTTACCACCAAACTTACCAACAAGTACATTTTAGACTCGCAAGAAATTGAAATTGTCTGAACTATTCTACCAGCAGTAATCCTCATTTTAATTGCTCTCCCCTCCCTTCGAATTCTTTACCTGATAGACGAAGTCAATGACCCCCACCTAACAGTGAAAGCAATAGGACACCAATGATATTGAAGCTATGAATATACAGACTATGAAAACTTAGCCTTCGACTCATATATAATTCCAACCCAGGATCTGTCCCCAGGCCAATTCCGACTTCTAGAAACAGACCACCGAATAGTAATCCCGATAGAATCTCCCGTTCGAGTACTAGTCTCAGCTGAAGATGTCTTACACTCCTGAGCTGTCCCAGCACTAGGAGTTAAAATAGATGCCGTCCCCGGGCGACTCAACCAAACATCCTTCATCACCTCTCGGCCCGGGGTATTCTATGGACAGTGTTCTGAAATCTGTGGAGCCAATCATAGCTTTATACCCATTGTCGTAGAAGCCGTCCCCCTCGAACACTTCGAAAACTGATCCTCACTCATACTTGAAGACGCCTCACTAGAAAGCTAAATAGGGACTAGCGTTAGCCTTTTAAGCTAAAGATTGGTGACACCCAACCACCTCCAGTGACATGCCACAATTAAACCCCGCCCCGTGATTTGCAATCCTTGTATTCTCATGACTTGTCTTCCTGACAGTAATCCCAAACAAAGTATTAAACCACACATTTACAAATGAAATCACAGCCCTAAGCGCCGAAAAACTTAAAACAGAAACCTGAAACTGACCATGGCACTAAACCTATTTGACCAATTTATAAGCCCCACACACCTGGGAGTTCCCCTAATTGCTATTGCACTAACACTACCCTGAATCCTAATTCCAACCCCCACCAACCGCTATCAAAACAACCGATTAATGTCCCTCCAGGGTTGATTCATCAAAACTTTTACGCACCAGCTACTAATACCACTAAATAAAGGTGGGCACAAGTGAGCAATACTCCTGGCCTCCCTGATAATCTTTATTTTAACACTTAACGTCTTAGGCTTACTACCCTACACATTTACACCAACAACTCAACTATCCCTAAATATAGGCCTGGCGGTCCCACTGTGATTAGCAACTGTAATTATTGGCATGCGAAATCAACCCACAGCAGCCCTCGGACACCTGTTGCCAGAAGGAACTCCAGTCCCCCTAATTCCAGTCCTAATTATTATTGAAACAATTAGCTTATTTATCCGACCCCTAGCCCTGGGAGTGCGGCTAACAGCCAACCTAACAGCCGGCCACTTATTAATTCAGCTAATCTCAACCGCAACAATTACACTCCTTTCAACAATAACTACAGTGGCAGTATTTACTGTAATACTACTAGTACTATTAACACTGCTAGAAATTGCAGTAGCTGTGATTCAAGCCTACGTATTTGTTCTGCTACTCAGCCTATACTTACAAGAAAACGTTTAATGGCCCACCAAGCACATGCATATCATATGGTAGATCCAAGCCCATGGCCCCTAACCGGCGCAGTTGCTGCTCTTTTAATAACATCAGGTTTAGCAATCTGATTTCACTTTCACTCGATAACCCTAATGTCACTGGGACTAGTATTGCTAATTTTAACTATATATCAATGATGACGAGATATTGTACGAGAAGGCACATTTCAGGGCCACCACACACCCCCAGTACAAAAAGGCCTACGATACGGAATAATTCTCTTTATTACCTCCGAAGTATTTTTCTTCCTAGGATTTTTCTGGGCCTTCTACCACTCAAGCCTTGCCCCTACCCCAGAACTGGGGGGATGCTGACCCCCCACAGGCATCACAACCCTCGACCCATTCGAAGTGCCACTCCTCAACACCGCTGTTCTACTAGCATCTGGGGTTACAGTCACATGGGCCCATCACAGTCTTATAGAAGGAGAACGCAAACAAGCAATTCAATCTCTGACCCTAACAATTCTACTAGGCTTCTACTTCACCGCTCTTCAAGCCATAGAGTATTACGAGGCCCCTTTCACCATTGCAGACGGCGTATACGGCTCAACTTTCTTTGTGGCAACCGGCTTCCACGGATTACATGTCATTATTGGTTCCACCTTCCTTGCTATCTGCCTCCTGCGACAGATTTTACACCACTTCACATCAGAACACCACTTTGGCTTTGAAGCAGCCGCCTGATACTGACACTTCGTAGATGTTGTCTGATTATTCCTATACGTCTCCATTTACTGATGAGGCTCATATCCTTCTAGTATTCAAGTAGTACGAGTGACTTCCAATCACCTGGTCTTGGTTAAACCCCAAGGAAAGATAATGAACTTAATTATAGCTATGCTAATAATCTCTACAGCCCTTTCGCTCCTTCTAGCTCTTGTGTCATTCTGATTACCACAAATAACCCCTGACGCAGAAAAACTCTCCCCCTATGAGTGCGGCTTCGACCCCCTAGGGTCAGCACGCTTGCCCTTTTCCCTTCGCTTCTTCCTGGTAGCTATTCTTTTTCTACTATTTGACCTAGAGATTGCACTTCTTCTACCACTACCCTGAGGCAATCAACTGCCGGATCCCACATACACCCTAACATGGACCACAATTGTTCTCGCATTACTCACATTAGGCTTAATCTATGAATGACTACAAGGAGGCCTAGAATGAGCTGAATGGGAAATTAGTCCAAAATAAGACCCCTGATTTCGACTCAGAAAACTGCGGTTTAAATCCGCAATTTCCTTATGACACCCGTATATTTTACCTTTACATCCGCATTTACCCTGGGACTAACAGGCCTAGCCTTTCACCGAACACACCTTATATCAGCCCTATTATGCTTAGAAGGCATAATATTATCCCTATTTATTGCTCTTGCCCTCTGAACACTACAACTAGAATCCACTGCTTTCTCCGCAGCTCCCATCCTCCTGCTGGCCTTTTCAGCCTGCGAAGCCAGCGCCGGCTTAGCCCTACTGGTTGCTACAGCCCGAACCCACGGAACCGACCAGCTACAAGCCCTAAACCTACTACAATGCTAAAAATTTTAATCCCAACTATTATGCTATTCCCAACAATCTGACTCTCTCCCCCCAAATGACTATGAACCGTTACAACCCTGCAAAGCCTAATTATTGCACTAACTAGCTTTACCTGAATCAAGTGGCCTTTAGAAACTGGCTGATCCGCCTCCAACCCCTATATAGCCACTGACCCTCTATCAACCCCCCTCCTAGTACTCACATGCTGACTACTACCCCTTATAATTCTAGCCAGTCAAAATCACATCAAAACAGAGCCCGCCAACCGCCAACGAAGCTATATTACACTACTAGCCTCCCTCCAAACCTTCTTGATCCTAGCATTTGGTGCCACAGAGTTAATTATATTTTACGTAATGTTTGAAGCAACCCTCATTCCCACACTAATTATTATTACTCGCTGAGGCAATCAAACCGAACGACTAAATGCCGGAACATACTTTCTATTCTACACACTAGTGGGCTCCCTCCCCCTATTAGTAGCCCTCCTTCTACTTTACCAGAACACGGGAACACTCTCTATACTTATCATCCAATACTCACACCCCTTAAACCTTACTTCTTGAGGCAACAAAATCTGATGAACGGCATGCCTAATTGCCTTCCTAGTAAAAATACCCCTATATGGTATCCACCTTTGACTACCAAAAGCCCACGTAGAAGCCCCAGTAGCAGGATCCATAGTACTAGCAGCAGTACTACTAAAACTAGGGGGTTATGGCATACTACGAATAATAGGAATATTAGACCCCCTACCCATAGAACTAACATATCCCATTATTGCGCTGGCCCTCTGAGGCGTAATTATAACAGGAACCATCTGTTTACGTCAGACAGACCTAAAATCCCTAATTGCCTACTCATCTGTAAGCCACATAGGCCTTGTAGCAGGAGGCATCCTAATCCAAACCCCATGAGGCCTTACCGGAGCATTAGTGCTAATAATCGCCCACGGTTTGGTATCCTCCGCCCTATTCTGCCTAGCCAATACAACATACGAACGAACCCATAGCCGAACAATAATTCTAGTCCGAGGTCTACAAATTATCTTCCCCCTCACCGCCATCTGGTGGTTTATCTCTAATCTAGCCAACCTAGCACTACCCCCCCTACCAAACTTAATAGGAGAATTAATGATTATTACAACCATATTTAATTGATCCCCTTGAACCCTCCTATTGACGGGAGCAGGTACTCTCATCACCGCCGCCTACTCCCTATACTTATTCTTAATAACACAACGGGGGCCACTATCGCAACACACTATTAACCTACAACCCTACCACACACGCGAACACCTATTAATTACCCTACACCTGCTCCCTATTATTCTCCTCATTATAAAACCTGAGATTATATGAGGCTGATGATATTGTAGACATAGTTTAATATAAAACATTAGATTGTGATTCTAAAAACAGGGGTTAAACTCCCCTTGTCCACCGAAAGAGGCCCGAGAGCAGTAAGGACTGCTAATCCTTCACCCCCGCAGTTAAACCCCGCGGCTCCTTCACCGCTCCTAAAGGATAATAGTACATCCATTGGTCTTAGGAACCAAAAACTCTTGGTGCAACTCCAAGTAGCAGCTATGCTCAATATTATCATAACGACCTCCCTACTTCTCACTCTAACAATCCTTACATGACCATTAATTATGACCCTAAAACCAAAGCCCTTGAATCAAAACTGAGCCCAAAAACATGTTAAAACCGCCGTAAGCACTGCATTCTTTATTAGCCTAATTCCTCTAACAATTTTCCTCGACCAGGGAACAGAAACCATCATTACAACCTGAAACTGAATAAACATTACAAACTTCAACATCAACATCAGTTTCAAATTTGACCACTACTCATTAATTTTTACACCAATTGCCTTATACGTCACATGATCCATTCTAGAATTCGCACTGTGATACATGCACTCTGACCCTTACTTAAACCGATTCTTCAAATATCTTCTACTGTTTCTAGTAGCCATAATTATGCTCGTAACCGCTAATAATCTCTTCCAATTATTTATTGGATGAGAGGGCGTTGGAATCATGTCCTTCCTATTAATTGGATGGTGACACGGGCGGGCCGATGCTAATACAGCAGCCCTACAAGCCGTCCTCTACAACCGAGTTGGCGACATCGGCTTAATCCTTGCTATAGCTTGAATTGCAATAAACTTTAACTCATGAGAACTCCCCCAAATTTTCACGCTATCTAAAGATTTTAATATAACCCTCCCCCTCATGGGGATTATCCTGGCAGCCGCTGGAAAATCTGCCCAATTCGGATTACACCCGTGACTACCCTCAGCCATAGAGGGCCCAACCCCGGTATCCGCCCTACTACACTCAAGCACCATAGTGGTAGCAGGTATCTTCCTATTAATTCGGCTTCACCCCCTCATAGAAGATAATCAGTTAATTTTAACCACCTGCCTATGTCTGGGAGCCCTAACAACCTTTTTTACCGCCACCTGCGCCCTAACACAAAATGACATTAAAAAAATTGTGGCCTTCTCAACATCCAACCAACTAGGCCTAATAATAGTTACAATCGGACTAAACCAGCCCCAACTAGCATTTATACACATTTGTACCCACGCCTTCTTTAAAGCCATATTATTCTTGTGTTCAGGCGCTATCATTCACGGCTTAAACGACGAACAGGACATCCGAAAAATGGGAGGCCTACACAAACTAATACCCCTCACCTCATCCTGCCTCATCATCGGGAGCCTGGCGCTCACCGGCATACCCTTCCTAGCAGGTTTCTTCTCAAAAGATGCTATTATTGAAGCCCTTAATACCTCTTACTTAAACGCCTGGGCCCTAGCCTTAACACTAATTGCCACAACCTTCACCGCAGTATACAGCCTCCGCGTAATTTTCTTCGTAACCATGGGCTCCCCTCGATTCCTGCCGTTATCCCCAATTAACGAAAACCATAAAGAAATAACTCAGCCCCTTGAACGCCTAGCCTGAGGAAGCATTATTGCAGGTCTTATTCTCCTCTCCAACTTTCTGCCATCAAAAACTCCAATCATAACTATAACCCCAACCTTAAAACTAACGGCACTAATCATCACCATCATGGGGCTCATTGTAGCCCTCGCCCTCGCCACAGCAACCTCCAAACAAATTAAAATTACACCCACACTGATCCTGCACAACTTCTCTAATATACTTGGATTTTTTCCCAACATTATTCACCGCTTCATACCCCAACTCAACCTAGCACTAGGAAAACAGGCTACCAAATTTGACCGACAATGACTAGAAATTGGACCCAAAGGTCTTCACCCCCTGTACTACCACCTAACCTCACTATTTGACAACACCCACACTAATATCATTAAGATTTACTTAACTTTCTACCTAATCTCCACAGCACTGGCCACAGCCCTCCTAACTATGCTCTAAACAGCCCGAAGCGTCCCCCGACTTAAGCCCCGTGTCAACTCTAACACCACAAAAAGGCATAACAACAAAACTCACGCACACACCACCAGCATCCCCCCACCAACAGAATACATCAAAGAAACCCCACTTGTATCCCCCCGCACGACAAAAAACTCCTTAAATTCATCCACCACCCAATAACCGCCAGAACTGCCCCAAAACCAGGATGCAACCCCCACCCCAATTAAATACACAAATACATAAATCTTAACCGACCCGGCCCCCCAAGTCTCAGGGAAAGGTTCAGACGCCAAAGCTGCCGAATACGCAAAAACCACCAACATTCCACCTAAGTAAATTAAAAATAATATTAAACCAATCAACGACCCACCATGTCCAATTAACACTCCACACCCAACTCCCGCCGCCACAGCTAAACCCAGGGCCGCAAAATAAGGTGCAGGATTAGAAGCAACTCCAATCAGACCAACTACTAAACTTAACAAAAGCAAATCAAGAAAATATATCATAATTCTCACCAAGACTTTAACTAGGACCAATGACTTGAAAAACCACCGTTGTAATTCAACTACGAGAACTTATGGTAACCCGAAAAACGCACCCCCTATTTAAAATTGTTAACGACGCACTCATTGACCTCCCAGCCCCGTCCAACATCTCTGCATGATGAAACTTTGGCTCCCTCCTCCTCCTCTGCCTCATAATACAAATTCTAACAGGCCTATTCCTAGCAATACACTATACTTCTGACATCTCAACTGCCTTTTCATCAGTAGTGCATATTTGCCGAGACGTGAATTACGGATGAGTCATCCGAAATCTACACGCAAACGGCGCCTCTTTCTTTTTTATTTGTATTTATTTACACATTGGGCGAGGACTCTATTATGGCTCATACCTGTATAAAGAAACCTGAAATATTGGAGTAGTTCTGCTTCTTCTAGTAATAATAACTGCATTCGTGGGTTATGTGCTCCCATGAGGACAAATATCATTCTGAGGCGCCACAGTAATTACAAACCTCCTATCAGCAGTACCCTATGTGGGAGATACCCTGGTGCAATGAATTTGAGGGGGCTTCTCCGTAGACAATGCAACACTAACACGATTCTTCGCATTCCACTTCCTCCTTCCATTCGCAATCATTGCCGCTACACTACTACACGCTTTATTTCTACACGAAACAGGCTCTAATAACCCCCTAGGCCTAAACTCCGACGCAGACAAAATCTCATTTCATCCGTACTTTTCATACAAAGACTTACTGGGATTTATTATACTGATCACAGCCCTGGCATCTCTAGCTCTATTCTCACCAAACCTTCTAGGAGACCCCGAAAACTTCACACCAGCTAACCCCCTGGTGACCCCCCCACACATCAAACCAGAGTGATACTTCTTATTTGCCTACGCCATCTTACGGTCAATCCCCAACAAACTGGGCGGAGTACTAGCACTACTTTTCTCAATTCTCATCCTAATAGTTGTACCCCTGCTACACACCTCAAAACAGCAAGGCCTCACCTTCCGCCCACTCACCCAACTCCTATTTTGAACGCTAGTCGCAGACGTATTCATCCTAACCTGAATCGGAGGCATACCCGTCGAACACCCCTTCATCATTATCGGACAAATCGCCTCTATCCTGTACTTTTCACTATTTCTAATCATTAACCCATTAATCGGATGACTAGAAAACAAACTCCTTATTTTCAACTGCTCTAGTAGCTTAGACATAAATAGCGCCGGTCTTGTAATCCGGAGGTCGAGGGTTTAAGTCCCTCCTAGCGCCAGAAAAGAGAGATTTTAACTCCCACCTCTAACTCCCAAAGCTAGAATTCTCAACTAAACTATTTTCTGTAAACAACAAATGTCCGACATCATTTTATGTCCTATGCTCTAGTACATAATATGCATAACTCAGCACCATGTACTAGAACATTATATGTTTTATATTACATCATGATTTAATTCATTAAATTATAATTTCAACACAAAATTAATCACAACATTTTTTTTCACAATTATAATTTTAAAATTCCACACAATTTTTTTAAAAATTCCACAAAATTTTTTTCACAACATTAAATTGTTAATCCAAATGAAAATTCATAATCAACTACCAACTTACATTAATGAATTATCAAACGAAAATTAACTACCAACAATTATTATAGTAGTGAGAGACCACCATCCCCATATCTTGTTATACGGTATGAATGATAGGGTCAAGGACAATACTTGTGGGGGTCGCACTACTCACACTATTACTGGCATCTGGTTCCTATTTCAGGGCCATACAATTATAATCCCCCTACACTTGAATTATCCTGGCATAAGTTAATGGTGGGACAACGAATTAGCACAAACTCCCCAAGCAAAGCCTTCATTTTTGAGCATGTGGTTTTTTTTTTTTGGGGTGGAATTCACCTGGCATATACAAGTGGACCCCAAAGGCTACAAATTTAAGGTTGTCCATACATTAATTTGGACCGCAACCCATAGTGTAATGTTATAATGACATATCTTTAAAGATCGCATAAAAACACTATCAAGAGCATACATATATTCTTTATTCCCCATATTACTCTAGGATTTCCCCCCCCCTCTTCGCGCGCGGTAAACCCCCCTACCCCCAATGCCGAAGAAGTCCTAATAGATCCTGTTAAACCCCTAAACCAGGTAAGGCTCGGTCGACATCATTAACGAGTTATCTGTGTGTCAATATATAGTGTTATAAATTTGCATCACAATATATA